CATTTGTTCGAATAAAATGTTTAGCTAATTCTATGCGCCTAACCAAAAAATCCTTTCTTCTTCTAATTTTTTTATCTTCCCATTCATTTCCTGCGGATTCTTTGTCTCCTAATTCCTTCCATTCTACCAAAGAATTATCTGTAATAATTCGCAAATCCGAATCGGCTAATTGTTCTCTAATAGCACCTGCCCCCGTAGAGATTTCTCGATTTCGAAATTTATCGAAACCTTGAGTAGTAAAAAAAAGTGGGATGCTGTATTTCCAGGATTGGATTTCATATTCGAATGAACCTCGTAATCGTAAGAAAGTAGGTTTTTTAGCTATGGACCTAGCAAAAGAAAAATTGAGATAGGTTCCTATAGGATTGGATTCCCCCCCCTCACAATCGGACGTGAAGGTTTCCTCTCATCCGGCTCGAGTAGTTACACCAAATAAAGAAAGGGGTTCTTCTTCTTTTTAAACTTTGTTCGATAAAATCCTACAATAAAGCTACTCTTTACTCAAGTTCCCAGTAAGGACCAGTCTTTCATTGATTCATTCTTATCTTATTTTTTTTATTTTCACTCTAACTTTTTTACTTGAATTTTATATTTCTTTATGTTTACGAAAAAATGAAATGGGAAATTATTGAGTAGTCTACTTCCCCTCAAATGATGAATTCACTGAAATGAAAAGAATATTTTTTGACTCTTAAAGGATTTATTTGTCTATATATTATATTATATTGTTCCATTTGATCTTTTTTAGGTCCCTACTCACCTCGATGGTTATGACATGATGCCCCTTGAAGCATATATGCGATAGATAGGCTCCTGTAACCATGCTATATTCACTTGCCTGAACAGAATTTCTCTCTAAAAGAAATGAAATGTATAATTCCACCAAAGAAATTCCACAAAACAAAAAAGTCTTTTTTCACGAGGTATAACTAGCTATTCCTATATTATCTGTTTCGTAATCGACCATGGATCAATTCCCCTTTACTTACATTTTTGAGTCTTGAATGCACCCATAATTCTGAGCTTCATGTTCCTCCTCCCAAGATACACGTCAGAGCCGGGGGCATCCCAATCAGATTGAATGGGATAACAGTTTCTCAATCCGAATCTGTCAAATTAAAATTTAGATCAAATCACACATCGCAATATACTAGGCCCTCTAATTCCCTAAGGGGCTTATCTAAAAGATTCGCAATATAACTAGGAAGGCATTTCAAATACCACACATGAGTCACTGGACATGCGAGTTTGATGTATCCCATTTTGTACCTGCGTATCTGAGAATCAACAAATTCTACCCCGCATTCTTCACAAGATTTCGGGTCTTCTTTTTCAACCCCAATAGCTCGGTAATTTACACAAGCACAAATACCACTTTTTATGGGTCCAGAAATTCTTTCACAAAACAATCCATCTTTCTCCGGTTTATTGGTTTTATAATGAAAAGTATAGGGTTTTTTCACCTCTCCAACTATCTCTCCATTGGGTAGAATTTTATTTGCCCAAGCCCTGATTTGTTGAGGGGAAACTGGTCCAATTCGAAGTTGTTGATGTTTATACTGGTCGATCATAGAATCGAAATTCTGATTCATTGAGATTAAGCTTCCTTCCTATTAATCTGAAAGTTCTTTTCAGATACAAGGAAATGATTCAGTTCTAGGGCCAAAGATCGTAGTTCTCGAACGAGCACTCGAAAAGATTCTGGAGCACCCTCTGGGTTAGGTACTGTTCCTCCAATAATCGTAGCACCAAGTACTTCTTGACGAGCTCTAATATGATCAGATTTATAAGTAAGCATTTCTTGTAAGATATGAGCAACACCAAATCCCTCTAGGGCCCAAACTTCCATTTCTCCTACTCGCTGCCCCCCTTGTTTGGCCCTACCTCTAAGGGGTTGTTGTGTAACAAGTGCGTAATGCCCACTGGAACGTCCATGGATTTTATCATCAACTTGATGAATTAATTTTAGGATATAGGACTTTCCCATTAGAACAGGTTGTTCAAAAGGATCTCCTGTTCTTCCATCAAATATTCTGCTTTTTCCCGGATATTCGGGTTCAAATACCCATGGATTTTTTGTTTGCTTACTGGCTTCATATAATTCAGAAAAAACAAGTTTTCTTGAGGCCTCTTGCTCATATCTCTCATCAAAGGGTGCTATTCTATAATGTCTCTTTAACAGATCCCCCGCTAACCCGAGTGAACATTCAAATATCTGTCCCACATTCATTCGTGAGGGGACTCCCAATGGGTTGAATACCATATCAACGGGCGTTCCATCTTGCAAATAGGGCATATCTTGTCTAGACAAAATTTTCGAAATTATACCTTTATTCCCATGCCTTCCAGCTACTTTATCCCCCACTTTGATTTCACGTTTATGTGAAATATATACACGAATCCTTTCTTGATTATAATTGGAACCCCCCTTTCTACGGATCCATCTCACATCAATAACTCGGCCCCTTCCCCCTATAGGTAGTCTTAGCGAAGTTTCTTTTGAAGTGGATACCTGAATGCCAAGTATAGCTCGTAATAATCTATCCTCTGGGGCATATGATGATTCATTCGCTGTCTGAGGTGTTAATTTACCTACTAAGATATCACCTGTTTCTATCCAAGATCCCAGCATAACAATTCCATTTCTGTCTAAATTTCGGAGTAAATGAGCCTCTAAATGCGGAATCTCCTTAGTTATTCTTTCAGGACCTTGGCTTGTTACATGAGTCTGAATTTCATATTTCCGGATGTGAAAAGAAGTATAAATATCTTCATAAATCAGACGTTCACTAATTAGTACTGCGTCTTCAAAATTGTAACCTTCCCATGGCATATAAGCTACTAATACATTTTTTCCTAAAGCGAGTTCCCCACCAGCTGTGGCCGCACCACCCGCTAGAATTTGTCCCTTTTTCATATATTTACCCTGCCGAACCTGAGTTTTTTGATGCATAAAAGTATTCTTGTTGGAACGTTGATACATAACTAATGGAATGCTTAGAGTATCCCCATTACTTGAGAAAACGATCTTGTGAGTATCAGTATAAATGATTTTTCCCTTGTGTTCGGCTATAGCTGAAATACCCGAATCTAGAGCCGTTTGGCCTTCCAACCCAGTTCCAACAATGCACTTTTCGGAACGAGAAAGGGGAACTGCTTGGCGCTGCATATTAGAACTCATTAAAGCTCGATTCGCATCATTATGCTCGATAAAAGGAATGAGGGAAGCTCCAATAGAAAAATATTGGAAAGGAAAAATGCTTCTAAGATGAATCTCTTCCCATGCAATAGTCAGGAATTCTTGACGATATCGAGTCGGAACAACCTGTTGTTCTTGAATACCCCGATTCAAGGCCAAAGAATTTCCTGCTGCTACCATATAATATTCATCTCTATTTGGTGATAAATGAACCATCTGTGCCTCTTTTGATCTCTCAGATAATTCATAAAAAGGACTCTCTATAGATCCCCAATAACCAACCTTAACATGAGTAGCTAATGATCCAATAAGTCCAACATTGATTCCTTCGGACGTGTCAATTGGGCAAATACGTCCATAGTGACTCGGGTGGATATCTCGTATCCGAAAACTAGCAGTTCGCCCCGTCAATCCCCCAGGACCCAAATAACTCCATTTTCGCCCATGAACCATTTGTGTCAACGGATTAGTTCGATCCAAAACTTGAGATAAAGGGTGTAGGCCAAAAAACGATTCATAAGTGGTTGTTAATGAAGTTGAAGTTACCAAATTTTGAGGAGTCGGTATCAATTTATGCCTGATTGCTCCACATATAGTTCCTCGAACCGCATTTTCTAAACGAACAAGAGCCAATCCGAATTGATCCTGTAATAGATCTGCGACAGAACGAATACGTTTATTTTTCAAGTGATTCATATCGTCAAGTATACCCATTCCAAATTTCATTTCAATCAAATGATCCACAGCAGCCAATATATCTTGTGGTAACAAAAATGTATTGTTTTGGGGTATATCAAGATTCAGTCTCCGGTTTATATTTCGTCGACCAATCTTTCCTAATTCACATCTTTGGTAAAAAAATTTCTTTTGTAATTCCTTGCATAAGGACTCAGAAAATACCGGATCTCCCCCTACCCCTACACAAGCAAATTGTTGATAAAACTCCAGAATAGCATTTTCTTTTGACCCAATCTTTTTTTGCTCTTTTTCATTCGGGAAAGACAAGAAAATCTCAGGGTAACAAACATTATCTAGAATTTCTCTTATATTCGAACCCATAGCTGATGATAGAACTAGAATAGAGATTTTTTGTTTTCTACTTACACGGGCCCATATCCTTGCTTTTCTGTCAATTTCTAATTCTGACCTTCCCCCCCAATCCGATATTATAGTACTGGTATAGACAGAAATTCCGTTATGTTCCAATTCTGAACGGTAGTAAATACCAGGACTTTGCAATATTTGGTTGATCACAATTCGGTATATTCCATTTACTATAGAGGTTCCAAAAGAATTCATTATAGGGATGTTCCCAATAAAAACTGTTTGTTCTTGCATATTTCTATCGGTTTTCCAAATTAAGACCGCGGGTACATATAATTCAGAAGAATATGTGAGTGATTCATATACAGCATCTCTTTCTTTTATCAAGGGCTCTACCAATTGATATGTTTCCACAAATAAATTAAATTCAATTTCTTGATCTCTATCTTCAATTTTTGGAAACTTATGAAATTCTTCCGCCAAGCCCTGATTAATGAACCTAAAAAATCCCTCAAATTGTATCTGACTAAATCCAGGTATTGTGGACATTCCTTCATTTCCATTCTGGAGCATCTTAATCTGAAGTTTCCTCTTTATTGAAAAAATCCCATTATTGGCTTAGCTCACTATTCATCGAACCATACCGATCGATCTAGCAATGATGGAATGGGTATTCTGTTTACTGAATCACATAAAATTTTAGCCAACTCTATCCATATATATCATACGTATGAACGGAAGCAAGACAGAGAAATGGAGGGCATTTTTTACGCAAGTTCGAATTTGAGCCAGGTACAAATAGAAAGAAATTAAAATTGATAAAGCATTCCTGGGAAAAAATTCTGTCACTTAGGTTGACGGAGTCTTTTATCGGTATCGGATAAGAAAATTGATCCAATTTCTACCCAATTCTTTTATTATGATATTATGATCAGGGTACAAAAAAGAAATGAATTTGGGAATCAATCTGCTCTCTATGAATGAGATAAAAACAGAAGAATCAGGAATAGCATAGAGTTTAACTATTTTTAGCACAAACGCTCAAAAAGTAATTCGCAAATCTTTTTTGGTAGTAGAATTTCGAAAATACAATTGAATTGCGTACGTAATACTCATAGGAGTAATCTTTAGGAAGTACATACCGGCACATGCCGATATAGCTATCCATATATCGCATCTTTTCTCATAATTGAACTTGGTGCAACATAGGTCAAGTCGCACTCGATCAAAAATCATAATGTCTATTTTCTATTCATTCGGTATCCACGTATAAAAATTCCAGCTCTGTAGTTTACACTGTTCTGGGGTTTACATATACACATATAATATTATAATTAATATAATTAATAATAATTAATATTAATATTTCGAATATAATATTCGAAAATAGAATATTAGAATTGATTAGAATTGTAATTAATAATAATTAGTCGTAAATCAATTGGATTTTTCATCCATTAAGGGAATACAAATGGAATTTGGCGACATGGCCAAGTGGTAAGGCGGGGGACTGCAAATCCTTTATCCCCAGTTCAAATCTGGGTGTCGCCTGATCAACAAAAAAAGACTTGGAAGTTTTGAATCCTGCTGATCGAACTTGACAAATTCTTGCCCCGCAAAAGCATAGGCAAGGGACTAGATCTGTCGATACTTGATTTTGAGAACCCGTAGGTCCTATAAAAGACTGTCATCTTTTTTATAAAAATTGATAAAAATCTGGTTTCTGAGTGTGGCTCAAACAGATACCAATAAATCTGAAGCAATCCAATCTTATTAATGCATTGGTTTGGGCTATTCTGAATTGAACCAAATAAAAGAAATAATGATAATTCATTCTATTCTGGGCATCAGAACTATGAAAATAAGAAGTCGTAAATCTTGGTATCCAAGGATTCCTAAGAGACACTCCATTTTGGTTCCTAAGGTTAAAGATGTGGAAAGAAATGAGCGAGGATACTTTGTATCCAAACTCAGGATAGGCTCTGAGTGCTCAGAAATGAAATCAAAATGGTTATTCTTCTTTTCTTATTTTTTTTTTCTTCTATTTCATTATCTATCTTAAAATTTCAATAGAATCTATTGACCAAGAAATAAAGGACCTTTTTACGAGTGGATTCGTAAAATTGTTTCATCATTTAATATTTATATTTTTTATATATTTTATTTTATTTGCTCAGAAATGAAATCAAAATGGTTATTCTTCTTTTCTTATTTTTTTTTTCTTCTATTTCATTATCTATCTTAAAATTTCAATAGAATCTATTGACCAAGAAATAAAGGACCTTTTTACGAGTGGATTCGTAAAATTGTTTCATCACTAGCCGTAAGTAAGAATCCTATTTTGACTCTGCACCATTGATTCCACTATAATTCTGAATTAATAATAATAATGGAATAAATACTTCATTTCATAGAGATAAGGGACATCATTCACATGGATATAGTAAGTCTCGCTTGGGCTGCTTTAATGGTAGTGTTTACATTTTCTCTTTCACTTGTAGTATGGGGAAGGAGTGGGCTTTAGAGCTAGGAATATTAATATTACTAATTACTAATTTAGTACTTTACTGAATAATATAATTCTATCAATTGTGATCGTTTTGCCAAAGCTGAAAAAAAAAAATACCTTGACTTAGTTTAGTTTATCTATATTCGTTTCATTCTAAATATTAGTAAATATTAGAATTAGATAATTATATATTTTTTATATTATTATTATTATTTATTATAATTTATAATATAAATATATTAATATATTATAAATATGAAAATATGAATTTTAAATATGAAAATATGAATTTTAATTTTTTTTTATATTAATTATTTATTAATTATTAATATTTTATTTCATATTTTATTTTCTAATTTTATATATTTTATATTATATTTTTATATTATAAAATTTTCTAATTTAGATTAGAATTTAGAATATTTAGAATTATATTTATTATTTATTATTTATTATATTTATATTTATTATATTTATATATATATTTAATTTATATATATATTTATATATATATATTATAAATATTATATAATATAATTTAATATAATTTATTAGATAATTATATTATCTAATATCTAATAATTATCTAACTAATAATTTAATAATCTAACTAATAATTTAATAATTTAATATATATTATATATATTAGATATGTATAATTATGGTATATATATATATGATGGTATTATAGTATATGCACACACTATATCTTCCTACATTAATTCTTTAGATGGACTTCCGGATACAT